TTCATTATAATAAAATAAGAAAAAAATGTTCCACTTTCTAACTAGAATTACTATATTCGAATTCATTAGAATGATAACGATAACTTATTAGAATTCAGAATTCCACTTTCTAATGAGATTCTACGATTACTTCGTTTTTTTATTACAAATATCAACAATATTCCTATTCTCTCTTCAAATATGAATACTACCGCTGGAGTTTTATGAAAAAAGCAAAAAGCCCTTTATCGGATTTGAACCGATGACTTACGCCTTACCATGGCGTTACTCTACCACTGAGTTAAAAGGGCCCCGTTTGATTCAATTCCTGAATAAGGAACTAGCCACTATGAGTCTAGTGCATATATTTATTACTGCATATACTTATTATATGAAATTTGAATATATGTACATAGATACATTTTATCCGCATAGCGGCTCATTAAGGAAGAATAAATTGGATTTACCTAGTGAGGATAGTATAGGTAAAATGGTTTATTGATATTGGATTTGATAAATAAAATATCAATGTAATGAATTATTTTAAAACCGATTCTAATTGAATTGATCCTCATCATAACGAAATTCATTTGATTGATACATGTACCCACCAATTCAACATAGATCCAAGATATTTCATCGAATCGTTGATAAATGGATTCAATTTGTCCCTCAACCAAATTCTTATCGAAAAACAAATTTTCAATAACTTGTTGATCCCTATCCCTCTTCCCAGATTTCCAGATTGATTATCGTTTTTTAATTTCCCGGCTTAGTGTGAGATAGAAATATGTCCACCGAATCTTAACAATGAATGAAAGTGAAAGAAATGAAGTTTAACCCCCTCGCCCTCGCCTTTTCCGGCAAACCAATCATTCCCCGAAAGGATCCTATCTTTCTTTCGTAGTACTTATTTTTCTATTTTTAGAATTATAGAGTGTCGATTGGAATGAACAATTTATAAATTAAAATGATGAATCAAAAAATTCTATGGAATTATGAAAGACGGAAAGATCCTTCTGATCGAGTCATATCATTCCATTATATTGACAATTTCAAAAAACTGTTCATACTATGAACATAGTATAATGGCGGTCGGGCAAGTATGCCCCCATCGTCTAGTGGTTCAGGACATCTCTCTTTCAAGGAGGCAGCGGGGATTCGACTTCCCCTGGGGGTAGGGTACTACGAAAGGAAGTTGATCGTGGATTATCAATAAAGACTGAAATTGATTCTTCCTGGGTCGATGCCCGAGCGGTTAATGGGGACGGACTGTAAATTCGTTGGCAATATGTCTACGCTGGTTCAAATCCAGCTCGGCCCAATAATTCGCCGATCCACCATGAAATGATGTAACCATTTGTTGTTCTCCGGAAATGCCCGATGCGCTCTGATACGTAAGAATAAAAATCGGATACATCCCTACCGCTATTTATTTTATTACGTATTTTTTCCACAAATTCAGATCTTGCTAATAATCTAGATTCATATCAAGATCTGTAAGTATAAAGTATAAGGAAAGGAGTAAAGTAAATAAAAAAGAGTCTTTTTTATTTTCATTGAAAGATTTATTTTCAATCGATTTGGCAATAACGAACAGATTACTAGTAATCCGTGTCGATCTCGCTAAAGTGCATATCCATATAGATATCAATATATCAGTCCCGCCTCTGCCAGTTACAACAAGACGATTCTAATATAAAATCGAAATAGAAAGGGTTTGAATGAAATCGTAAGAATATGCATGCTGTACGCTTTTTTTTTTTCCCTGGGATTGTAGTTCAATTGGTCAGAGCACCGCCCTGTCAAGGCGGAAGCTGCGGGTTCGAGCCCCGTCAATCCCGATGGATAGAAATCCAAAAATACATCAATTCATTTCTTCTGTGAAAGGGAGTCAAAATAAGAAACATAATCTCATTCCTAACAGGGATCTCTCTCTTTTTTTTTTTTCGTTTCACATTTCTCATCAAACCAATATGGTAATTTCCATTTCTTCAACTAATACTGATTGATGGAAAAGAAACATATGTGGATTAGTACAATTTCAGGATTCCAAGAGAAAGAGATACCGTACTACTAGACCTGGCTTTTTTCGATTACTCCCGATCTGTGTAATGAAATAGAGTACTATAGAATATGTTTACCGCGAACACACACACAAATGGAATTTTCACGATACAAAATAAATTGAAGACAGTTCCTTTGATTTTGATAGAATACTTTCGGATTAAAAGTATATCCTTTTCTGGCTCCGATTTTGTATAACCTCAAGTACTAATTTCAATTCCTAATTATTTGCATTTTAAACAATCTATCTCATTCAAATTTCACACTGAACTTTTGATATATGTTTATCTTATTACTAATCCAAGGATGAGAATATAAAAAAAAGATCAAACAAAGATTCCCTCGATAAGAGAGAGGGAGTCTTTGTTTGATCTTTTTTTTTTAGTAAAGGTTATGCCGAAGAAAGAAAACAAACTCTTCCAATAAAAAAAAGGGTAAAGGAATTTTTGATTGGATCAGAAATAAGATTTTTGAATTTGGTATGGATAAAAGATCTTCCTATGTTATACTATTCAATTCTCGACGATGAATCGATTTGATAGCTGAGATATTGTTATTCATGATATTGATCCGATTCGATATCATCGAGATGTAATTTATACCATTGAATTTACCGACGAAAGATTTATCATCTCTATGGGATTAAATCCCGAGTTATTGCGAATTAAAGAGAAATCAAACGATGAAATTATGGAAGTAAATATTCTCGCATTTATTGCTACTGCACTGTTCATTCTAGTTCCTACTGCCTTCTTACTTATAATTTACGTAAAAACAGTAAGTCAAAGTGATTAATTTGACTTAAACTTTACTTCTTAGTTCTTATCAATGCAATGATGGAAGAAAAAAATGAAAAAGGATTTCAATTTCGTGTCTTACTCTTAAATGAAATGATCGGACTAGAATCAGCAGTATTCTATGAAATCTGATAGTATGGTAGAAAGAAAAAAAAATCTATTTCTTTCTACCATACTATCTATTATTGTAGTGTATAAAGTTTTACTCTATAAAGATAGAGGTTTAATATGGATCAATCTACAATATGTATCTTCATGTATATAGAATATCAATCACATATATGTAATGTGCATAGCGTCCCAATTTTTTTCTTTGTTTCATCTATTTGATTTGTATTGGTTCCAATCAATCTGAAATAATCAAAAGGCAACTCTTATTCTTGCGATTCGAATTTTTTGATTTTTGATTATTTTCAAGACCAATCCCGGTATCATATTAAAATATATATATATAATAATAATAATCTTTTTAGCATTCCGAGGAAGTAATTGATTAAATAGTTGACAGATGATCCAGGGGTTCTATGGGAAACTTTTTCCTATTTCGAAAAGATTAGGAAAACCCAACCGATTTTTAATTTTAACGTTTGAACCATGATATGAAATGAAAGCATAAATCCAATTTCGAAACTAAAATAATAAACCAAATAATAAAACAAGCGGTAAGCACGTAATATGTGACTCGCCTAAGGCAACGGCAATATCTTATTATGTGTAGTATCTCGTTAGACAACTACTATTATGTCTATCTTGTTTCCTATAGAAAGTGTGTATCCGCTTAATAACTAATAAAATAACAGAACTATTTTCTCTTTGAAAAAAAGTGAAAAAAGGGGGGAATAAAAAAATAAATAAAAAGAGGGTTCCGCGGTTCCTCATTGTCCATATATAACTTTGGTAAGAGCCAGTTCATCGAAATAGAGATTTTAGAAAGAATTCGGTTGGAATAAATTTCCTATTATTTGTATTCCCTTTACTTTAAAAATACGAACATGGGAATAATTCAAATCTTTGTTTGATTGAAAGAGTATTTTCTATTTCTATATTATCCATAGAATACATTACTCCACTCGAATACACTATAATTCCGAAATGCAGATATTTTGGAATTCAATTTAGAAATTGAATTAATGAAAATTAAATATAAAAATAAAAACAATTTCAGAACCCATCTATAAAACAATTGATACAGTTTGATTTGAGTTTTTTCCCTCAACTCAATTAGTAGTACCGTTAGAGTCCACTTCTTCCCCATACTACGAGTGAAAGGGAAAATGTAAAGACTACCATTAAAGCAGCCCAAGCGAGACTTACTATATCCATGTAAATTATGTCTCCTATCTCTATCAATATGAAGGAATTTTTTCATTATTGTTATTGTTCACTAATAATAGTGGAATCAATGGCACAGAGTCAAAAAGGGATTCTGGCCTAACACCATTGATGAAAGAATCCAATAAATCCAATTATAACATCTAACAAGTTCTTATATGATTTCGAGTATAATCGCAAACAAAACATTAAGCACAAACAAAATATCCGGAGACACCCTTGGAAGTATTAAGTGAATGAATGTTACTAACAGATAGGAATAATAAGACCTATGCTTTATTTTGTTGCCCTCCATTTCATTAAGTAAAAAAGAAATATAGAATCAAGATAGATCACTTCGCATACTCTTATTTCCATTTGATCTTACCGTCTCCCGATTGTCTCTGTAAAACAATCGGAAGACAGCCTATTAAATTCTTTGACTAGGGGTTACCGAAAAGAAATAATCTTTTTTACTTTATTTTCATTTTATATTTGTTTTCTTATTTATTAAATTTTAATTATATTTATTATATTATTATATAGAATTTCTAATTCCAAAATGATAATAAAATAATAAAAAGAAAGCCAATTAGCTATTCAATCTAACTAATATTGAATAAATGCCGGAGCGCTCATATACTTTCATGAGTCTGTATACAAAGTTTATTCCGCCCCTTCCCCAACTAAAAATGGAATTAGATTCCCTGTCCGATCTATCCCTATCCAATCTAATTCAAGACCCAGTCAGTAGACGGACACTACATTAGTAGTGGAGTGGAAGGACTATCATATCAAGATTTACCGATTCCTTTTCACTAATAGAATCTTTCCTTGAATCCGAGA